ATAAAAGTATTTTTTTGATTATTTTTTATAAAAAATTTTAAAATAATTTAGCTTAAATAAAGATCTAATTTATTATAATTATAATTTACAAAATTATTGTTTTTATTAAACTATAAAGCTTATTATAACAGATTTAAGAATAGTATTTAATTTGTGCGTTATGTGTTTAATTTTAATAATAATAGCTTTAAAATATATATTAATAATATTAATAGCGATAGAATTATTAGTTATTAGAATTAGTTTAGTAATTTTTATAAATTTTAGAATATATAGGTTAGAATTTTTTATAATTTATTATGTAATTTTTAGAGTTTGTGAAAGAGTATTAGGATTAATATTATTAATTAAAATAGTTCGATTTTATGGGAATGAGCAATATAGAGTAGTTAATTTAAATAAATTTAATATTGATAAATAATAAAAAATATGATAAAATTTTTAATATCTATAATTTTTTTAAGAGGGGTAATTTGATTTGGGGGGTATAATTCATTTATATATAATACTATAATAATTTTAAGAATTTTATTTATTTTTAGTTTGTATGATAATGGATTAAGAGTTTTAATTAATTTATATATAAGTTTGGATTATTATTCTTGAATAATAATTTGATTGAGGATATGAATTGTTATATTGATTTATATGACTTTAGATAGTGAAGATAAAAGTGATGATAAGATTTTTTTTGGTGAAAAAGATGATTTACTTATAAAAAATTTTGTATTATTAATTATGATATTAATTTTATTAATATTTTTTACTGTAAAAAATATATTATTATTTTATTTATTTTTTGAGTTAAGATTAGTACCTACATTTATATTAGTAGTTTATTGAGGGAGAAATCCTGAGCGTATAAGGGCTGCTTTTTATATATTAATATATACAATATTAATTTCTTTACCTTTATTAGTTTATATTATATTAATATTTAAATTAAGAGGGAGGTTTAATTTTGAAGTATTAGAAGTAAGAATAAAAAATTTTAGTTTAAGAATTTGGGGGGTATTAATGGTTTTAGGGGCATTTTTAGTAAAAATACCGATGTATTTAAGACATATTTGATTGCCTAAGGCTCATGTTGAGGCCCCAGTTTATGGGTCGATAGTTTTGGCAGCGGTATTATTAAAATTAGGAGGGTATGGAATGATTCGAATTTTGAAGATTTTTATAAAAATAGGAGTGAAATATGGTAATTTGTTTATTAGAATTGGATTAATTGGCGGGTTAATAATTAGATTAATTTGTTTAGTACAGATTGATATAAAAAGTTTAGTGGCTTATTCTTCTGTTGTTCATATAAATATAATATTAGCGGGAATAATAAGTTTATTAAAATTAGGTTATATTAGAGCTTATATGATTATAATTGCTCATGGTTTGTGTTCATCAGGGATGTTTTATATAGTAAATTTATATTATAAACGGTCTTCAAGACGTTTAATATTTTTAAATAAAGGAATGATTAGAATTTTGCCAATTTTTACATTATGGTGATTTTTATTATGTTCAGCAAATTTTTCTTTTCCTTTATCTTTTAGATTTATTAGAGAAATTTATTTATTAGGAACTTTAATTCAATTGGATAGTATATTAGTAATTTTATTAATTTTAGTAAGATTTTTAAGAAGAGCTTATTCATTGTATTTATTTGCTTATGTGCAACATGGGGAAATTATATTTTTAAATAAAGAAGAAAGGGGGAGATTTAAAGAAATTATAGTGTTAATTTTACATTTTTTGCCTTTAATAATATTATTAGTAAATTTAATTATGTTTAATTAATAATAAAGATGGAATTTAAGTAGTTTAAAAAAAACATTAACTTGTGGAGTTAGAATTATAATGAGATGTAGTATCTTAAATTATAATTTGAATTTATATAATTTATATATTTATATTTAGGATTATTATTATAATAATAAGATTATTAATATATTTAGAGATAAAAGGTTTAATTTTTGAGTGATTAATAATAAGATTAAGTAGAATAAAAATTGAATTTTTAATTTATATTGATTGGATAAGAAGAATATTTATTTCTATTGTTTTATTAATTTCTTCAATAATTTTAATATATAGAGTTATTTATATAGAGGGAGAAAAATTTTTTAAACGTTATTTATATTTATTATTATTATTTGTTTTTTCAATAATTATTATAATTTTAAGACCAAATATAGTAAGAATCATATTTGGTTGAGATGGATTAGGGTTAGTTTCATTTTGTTTAGTAATTTTTTATCAAAATTATATATCTTATAATTCGGGAATATTAACAGTTTTATTGAATCGTTTGGGGGATGTAATAATTTTAATAGTGATTAGGTTAATAATAATCTATGGAAGATGAAGAATAATTTTTATAAGAAGAAGGAAGATAATTTTATTTTTTATTTTAATTGCTGGGATAACAAAAAGAGCTCAGATTCCATTTTCTTCTTGATTACCTAGAGCGATAGCTGCTCCGACTCCTATTTCAGCTTTAGTTCATTCATCAACTTTAGTTACAGCTGGAGTTTATTTATTAATTCGATTCAGAAAAATGTTGTTAATATTTAGTGGATTAATAAAAATTTTATTATTTTTATCTGTTTTAACAATATTTATATCAGGTTTAATAGCAAGATTTGAGTATGATTTAAAAAAAATTATTGCTTTATCAACTTTAAGACAATTAGGATTGATAATAATAATTTTAAGAGTAGGATTTCCAATATTATCTTATTATCATTTATTAACGCATGCTATTTTTAAGTCTTTATTATTTATAGGAGCTGGTAGAGTTATTCATTTAATAATGAATAATCAAGATATTCGTTTAATAGGAGGGTTAAGAGATTTTATTCCTTTTACAATAATAAGATTTCAATTAACTTTAATAGCCTTATGTGGATTTCCATTTTTTTCAGGATTTTATTCAAAGGATTTAATTATAGAAATTATATATATAAAAGAAATAAATTTTTTAATTTTTTTTATAATTGTAATTTCATTAGTTTTAACAGTAATATATTCATTACGTTTAATATATTACATATTTTTAAATGAAAAAAAAAATTTGAGATTAATATATATTTATGAGAGAAAAGAAATAGTTTATTCGATAATAATTTTATTAATATTAAGAGTTTTTAGGGGATCTTTATTAAATTGAATATTTTTTTTTGATCAGGTAACATTTATTGAATTTAAGTTTAAAATTTTAACAGTATCAATAGTAATAATAGGTGTAGTTTTTATAGGTTTGATTGTATTATTTATAAAGTATATAGACTTATTAATAGAATTTTTTATAAAGTCAAAAGTGGTTTATTTGATAAAAAATTTTTTAAGATCAATATGATTTTTAAATTATTTATATAAATATATTGTATTTCCTGTTTTAATAACGAGGGAAAAATTATATTATTTAGATAAGGTTTGAATAGAATATTATAGGAGAGGGGTTGTATGAAGAATTTTAAAAATAATGGAGTCAGGTTTTAATAAAAAATATAAAATATATATATTTATTCATTTATTGATAGTAGTAATTTTATTAAGATGAATGATAATTTAATTTAAAAAATTTAAATAGCTTAAATAAAAAGTTTTATATTGAAGATATAAAGAAGATTTTTTAATAATCTTTAAATAGATTTATAAATAAGTTATTAATAAGATATTATTAATTTTATATTGAAAATATAATGTTTTTTTAAACTATATAAATAAATAAAAAAGTTAGTTAGTCTATTAAGAATAATAAAAAATTATAAATAAAATTAAATAAGGAAGAAATTAATTTATTTAATTTTAAAGATGGAGGGGGGAGAAAATTAGAGTGTGTATAAAAGTGATAACAGAAATTTTAAGATTTATATTATATATTTAAGGTTTAATAAATTAAATTTAATTTAAATTTATTAAGAAGAGGTGCCTTTCTCTTAGATTAAGAAATAGTTAATCTAATTATTAAGTCGAAATTAATATAAAGTATAAGAGAAAAAAGAATTTTTTTAAATAATAATATAATACTATAAAGTTTATATAAAAAATAGTAGAAAGAGAAGAAAGAAGTATAATAAAATAAATTATTAAAATTTGAATTAGAAGTTCAATAATATACTTCACATTTGAGGAAGAATATATATTAATTAATAATTATAAAATATATTAAATAATATATATATATATATATTATTTTTTGTTTGTAAGTTAATTGGAATAGTTGATTTTAGATATTCAAAAAAAATTATTAACAATAATTTACCAATTTTGGTTTCAATTAATTAAATATAATAATATTTATAGGGATGGGGTAGAGAAAGAGAGAAGAAAAAAGGTGAAAGAAATAAAATATTTTATTTATAATTTATATAAGTAATATAATTTAATATTTAAAATAGTAGTTATATAAATAATATATTTATATATATATAATATATATTAATAATTAAAAATAAAAATGAAAAAAAAATAAGTAAAAGATATAATAGTAATAATTACTTTTAAATGCAATTTAAATGTTATAAGTTAACTAATATCCTTTAATTAATAGGGAAGAAGGAGAGATTAAAGTATAAAATTAAATTTTTCATTCAAGTATATTTTCTGCGTATTCAATTAAAATTCTAAAAATTAAGATTATGAAGAAAATAATGGATGAAAAAATAGAAAAAATATTAAAGAAGGATGGCATTAAAATTAATGGGATGAGAAGAGAAATTTCAATATCAAAAATTAAAAATAATAGTCTAATTAAAAAGAATTGGATTCTAAATGGAATACGGGCATTTGAAAGAGGATCAAATCCACATTCAAATGAAGAGTTTTTTTCACGATTTTTAAAAGTTTTTTTTGAGATTAGAATATTAATTATAAGAAAAATTAGAGATAAAAAAAAAAGAAGAATATGAATAATAATTAAAGAATAAATTTCATTAAAGTGGAGAGGAAAATAAAAAAAGATGAATGAATATTATTTATATTATAGAAAAGAATATTATATAATGATGATTATATATAATAATGATATCTATATTAAAGTAAATTAATTTTTTTAATTGGAAGTTAAATGTAATAATTTTTAATATACTATATAGATATAAAAATTAATGAATAATTAAGAGAAATTAGAGTTATAAAATAAAATAATTAGGGGTTGATGGTGGTTAGTAAGTTCATCAATAAATTGAAAGATAAAGAAATAATCAGACTACATCAACAAAATGTCAATATCAAGCTGCAGCTTCAAAACCGAAGTGATGTGAGGGGGAAAATTGGAGATTATACATACGAATAAGACAGATAAATAAAAAAATTGTTCCAATAATAACATGAAGACCATGAAAGCCGGTAGCAATAAAAAAAGTAGATCCATAAATAGAATCTGAGATTGAAAAAGGGGATTCGTAATATTCGTAAGATTGAAGAATTGTAAAATAAATTCCTAGAGTAATTGTAATAAAAAGGCTTTTTTTTCTTTCTAAAAGATTTTTAGAAATTATAGAATGATGAGATCAAGTAATTGTTAAGCCTGAGGAAATAAGGATAATTGTATTTATAAGAGGGATATCGTAAGGATTAAAAGGTAAAATGTTATGAGGTGGTCATAATTGTCCAATTTCAATTGATGGGGAGAGAGATGAGTGAAAAAAAGCTCAAAAAAAAGATAAAAAAAATAAAATTTCAGAAGTAATAAATAAAATTATACCTATACGTAATCCTTTGTAAACAATTGAAGTATGGAATCCTTGATAAGTTGATTCTCGGATAATATCACGTCATCATTGAAATATACAAAGTAAAGTACAGGGGATAGTTAAAAAATAAAAATAATTTATTTTATTAAATCAGTTAATTGTTATAATTAAATTATTTATTAAGCTAAAGGAAATAATAATTGGTCAAGGTCTTGGGGTTACTAAATGGAAAGGATGAAAAAATTTATTCATAAATTTCTCTTCTATATAAGAGAGATAAAATAGAAAAAACATAAGCTTGAATAAAAGAAACAGAAATTTCAAGAATATAGAGGAGAATTTGAGTAAAAATTAACAATAGAAGGATAAATAAATTGATGGATTGGTTATTTCCTGAAGATCCTAAAAGGGAAAGTAAAAGATGGCCCGCGATTATATTTGCAGTTAAACGAATAGACAACGTAATGGGACGAATAATTTGACTAATTGATTCAATTAGAACTATGAAGGGTATGAGTAAGATAGGGGTATTTAATGGTGTTAAGTGGGTAAATATATGGTTAGTGAAATTTATTCATCCAAATAATATAATTCTAATTCATAAGGTTAAAGATAAAGTTAAACAAAAATTTATGTGTCTAGAGGCTGTGAAAATATAAGGAAATAGACCTATGAAATTATTAGATAAAATAAATAAAAATAGATTTAAAAAAATTAATAAATTAGATAAGGAAAAATTAAGTAAAATTTTAAATTCAAGAAATAAAAAATTGATAATTGAATTAATAAAAAAAAAAATTCGGGAGGGAATAAATCAAAATTGAAAGGGAAAAATAATAAAAATAAAGAGTATACTTAATCAGTTTAATGATAAAATTACTCTTGTTGAAGGGTCAAAAATAGAGAAGATATTTATTATCATATATATATAATAAATAAATAATTATAGATATAGTGAAAAATTATCATTTTCAAGATCATTTTTTTAATTTTAAGGATTTTTTTTGTAATAAATAAGAAGAAGAGGGGAAAGGAAGAGTTATAAAATAAGAAATACTAATTAAAAAAAAAAATATAATTATAATAAAAATTTGTAAATAAAATCAAGATATTGGTATTATTTGAGGAATAGAAAAATATTATAAGTAAATTATAATAATTTAAAATTGACAATTTAATGTTATTATGTTTAACTAATTTTTCATTAAAAATAGAAAATAAGAACTATTATAAATTGATTTAAAAAATCAATACTTTTATCAGTCATTTAATGATAAGAAAATAAAGATGAATTTTAAATAGTGGATAGAAAGAAAATTAAAGGTTAAAAGATTTGATTCAATTTATAAAGTTTAATAAATTAGTTGATTCAATAACAATTGGTATAAATCTATGATTGATACCACAAATTTCTGAACATTGACCAAAGTAAATACCAGGTCGGTATATAAATAATATAGATTGATTTAAACGTCCTGGGGTAGAGTCTATTTTAATTCCTATGGATGGAATAGTTCAAGCATGAATTACATCTAAGGAAGAAGTAATGATTCGGATAGGGTAATTATAAGGTAAGATACATCGATTATCAACATCTAAGAGTCGAAATTCATTTAGATTTAAATCATTAGATTGGATTATATAGGAATCAAAAATAATATTAAAAAAGTTAGTGTATTCATAGGATCAATATCATTGATGACCAATAGATTTAATAGTAAGATTAGTTGAATTGATTTCATCAGTAAGATAAAGAATTTTAATTGAAGGTAAGGCAATAAAGATTAAAATAAGTATAGGAATAATAGTTCAAATAATTTCAATTGAGTGTCCTTGAAGTAAGTTTCGATTAATGAATTTATTGGAAGTAATAGATAAAATAATATATAAAATTATGAAAGTAATAAAAATTATAATTATTATAGTAAAATCGTGAAAAAAAATTATTATATCATAAATTGGAGAATTTGAATCTTGAAGACTTAAGAGTCATGTGTTAATTTTTAAAAAAAGATTATTAAAAGTCTTTATAGATAGATTTTAGATCTATTGCACTTATCTGCCATATTAAATAAATTCTAGGAATTTCGTTAAATCTATGATTTAAAGGAGGAAAAATTATTTTTCATTCTAAAGAAGAATTAAGAGAAAACATTGAGATAATAAAACGTTTAGAAGATAGTGCTTCTCAAATAATAAAAATTAAAATAATTAAACTGATAATAGAAATTATTGAACCAATAGAAGAAATAATATTTCATGATAGGAAAGAATCAGGGTAATCGGAATAACGTCGTGGTATACCTCTTAATCCAAGTATATGTTGAGGAAAAAATGTTAAATTTACCCTAATAAATATAGTTAGAAATTGAATATTCAGATAGAAGTTATTTAGGGAAAATCCTGAGATTAGAGGGAATCAATGAATAAATCTAGCAATAATAGCAAATACAGCACCTATAGATAAAACATAGTGAAAGTGTCCAACTACATAGTAAGTATCATGGAGAATAATATCAATGGAAGAATTAGAGAGTATAATTCCTGTTAATCCTCCAATAGTAAAAAGGAAAATGAATCCTATAGTTCATCATAAAGTTGGATTATAAGAGATTTTTATACCATGAAGAGTAGAAATTCATCTAAAAACTTTAATTCCAGTAGGGATAGCAATAATTATAGTTGCGGAGGTAAAATAGGCTCGTGTATCGATATCTATACCTACTGTAAATATATGATGGGCTCAAACAATAAATCCAAGAAATCCAATAGCTAATATTGCATAAATTATACCTAAGGATCCGAAAGTTTCTTTTTTTCCTCTTTCATTTATAATAATATGAGAAATTAAACCAAAACCGGGTAGAATAAGAATATAAACTTCTGGGTGACCAAAAAATCAAAATAAGTGTTGATAAAGAATTGGGTCACCTCCTCCTGAGGGATCAAAAAAGGAGGTATTAATATTTCGGTCAGTGAGAAGTATAGTAATAGCTCCAGCTAAGACAGGAAGAGATAGGAGAAGAAGAATAGCTGTAATTAAAATAGATCATACTAAAAGGGGAATTTTATCAATTGATAAAGATTTATGATGTATATTAATAATTGTAGAGATAAAATTAATAGCTCCTATAATAGAAGATATTCCGGCAATATGAAGAGAAAAAATTGCTAAATCTGTAGAATAGCCATTATGATAAAGATTTGAAGATAGGGGAGGATAGACGGTTCATCCTGTTCCAACTCCTCTAAAAATAAATCTTCTAGAAATTAATAGAATTAAAGATGGAGGAAGTAGTCAGAATCTTATATTATTCATTCGAGGATAAGCTATATCTGGAGTTCCTAATATAAGTGGAACAAGATAATTACCAAATCCTCCGATTATAAAAGGTATAACTATAAAAAAAATTATAATGAAAGCATGTCTTGTAACAATAGAGTTATAAGTTTGGTCATTTAAAATTAATGAGTTACAAGTTCCTAATTCTATTCGAATTAGTATTCTTATGGAAGAACCAATTATTCCTGCTCAGATTGCAAGGATAAAGTATAAAATTCCGATATCTTTGTGATTTGTTGAAAATAATCATTTATTCATATAAAGAAAAAAATATTATGACTGATTAAAGTGATAAATTGTAAATTTATTTATGAAATTATAAATTTCTAATATTAAATTAAAAAATTTTATAGTTTATAAAAAATATTAAATTGCAAGTTTAAAGAAATTAAAAAAGTTTAATTAAGATTTTATTTAATTTAAAAATAAATTTAAACTTTGAAGGCTTATAGTTTTATTAACTTAAAATCATGTTATATTAAAAAAAAAAATATAGAAGAAAAAATTGTTATTATTGATAAGCAAATAAAAATAAATCTAAAAGATGGTTCAGAATAATAAATAAATTTTAAGGTAAAATATTTATGAAATAGGAATGTAAAAGTTATACGAATATAAATATATAATATAAATAAAGAGTTAAATATAAATATAAAAAGAATAAGATTAAATTTTATATTAAATATAAAAATAAAAATATTTAATCATTTAAATATTATAAATATAAATGGGGGAATTCTAGCGATATTAAAAAATATAAATAAATATATAAAAAGTATATATGAAGTATAAAAATATTTAAAATTAAAACTTAATTTAGAATAATTAATTAAAAAGATAATAATAGAGGAAATTAATGAATATAAAGAAAAATAAATAAGTCAAATAAGATTATCTAAATAAATTAGGGTGAGGAATCATCCTGATTGATTTATTGATGAAAAAAATAAGATTTTTTTAAAATTTAAAATATTTAAAAGTATTAAAGGTGGGAAAATAAGAGTAATACAAACAATAGATCAAAAAAGAATGGGATTAATTAAGGGAATAAAGAAAGAAAGTAAATAGTAAGGAATAATTTTTTGAACTGTTAAAGCAAGTATAGTAGAGATTCAATCTAGGTAATCAATGATTATTAATATTCATAAGTGTAAAGGAGGGAAATTAAGTTTTAATATTAAAGTAAAAAAAGCTATTCAATTTGAAAAATAAAATCTGTAAAATAAATTTAAAGAAATCGATAAAATAATTAAAGATGAGGATATAAATTGAATTAAAAAATAAAAAAATACTATTTTTTTATTTTTTAATATTATAATGATATAAGAAATAAATAAAAAATTTCTTATTTCTATAAAAAATCAAATAATTAATATATCTGATAGAGAAAGAGAGAGAATATTTAAAATTGAGATAAATAAGATAAGAAAAAAAAAATTAAAGATATTTTTATCTATAAGAATAATAAAAATTGAAATTTTTTAAAAATATAATAAAAGTAAAGTAAAATTAAAGATAAGATCAAAAATAACTATCTTAAATTAAAGGAAAAATTAAATATTGATCTTTAAAATAAGCTAACTTATAAATTAACTTTTTAATTAATTGTAATTAAGGGGAGTTTTGGGGCAGTTTTGTAAACTTTTTTTGATATATACATTAAATGGGTTTTAAATATAATTATTTTATTTCATTAGTAATATAAATTTTGTATAAATATATATATATAGATAAATTAAGTAAGAATTTATATAATAATTAAACCTTATTATTAGTCATTCTATAAAAATTATTTAATTTTTCCCGGGGAATATATAAGATAATTTATAAAAAATAAAAAATAAGTGAATGATTAGGAAGATTAATTTATAGTAATCTTATAGATTTATAAGATCTTATAATATAATATATATATATATAATGACATAAATTTATTATAAAAATAATTATTAAATTATTTTTATTGTAATTAAAATAAGAAATTTTAAAGATTTAAAAATTATATATAATAGGTAAAATAAATTCTATTACAGAAAATTTCAAAAATTTTTATGCTTAAAACATTAATATATAAAAATAATATTTATAATGAAAACATATAAAAATATGTATAATTTATTCTATCAAAATAATCCTTTATTCAGGCATATCATTCATTAGTTATAATAATTAAGAGATTATGAAAATCTTTTTTTAGGGTATGAACCTAAAAGCTTAGATATATAGCTTACTTAATTAATTTAAGAATAAAAAGAAAAGGAATTAGGATAATTAATTTAATTTTTGTTAAAAAATTATTGTATAATTAAATTAAAAAATAAAATTTTAGATTAAAAAAGTAAGAAGTTTTTTTTTTAAAAAATGATTAAAGAAGTTTTTAAGAAATTAAGTAATAGAAATTTATAAGATTATTTATTAAATTTTGTGCCAGCAATAGCGGTTAAACTAAAAATAATAGTAATTAAATAGGTTAATAAAATTAGATTTATAAGGAATATTAAAAAGATTTATTTAAAGTATAAATTATATGGTGAAATATTTAATTTATAAAATGAGTAAATTTATTGAAAATATAAATAATTGTAGGAATAAAATAACAAAATTTTTAAATAAATTAGGATTAGATACCCTATTATAAGAATTAAAGAAAAAAATTAAAATATTAAATGTAAGAGCATTAAAGTTAAAAAATTTGGGGGAATTTAAAAATTTTAGAGGGACTTGTTGAGTAATTGATAATCCACGATTGGATAAACTTAAATAAAAATTTATGTATTGTTGTTTAAAAAATTATTTTAAAAGAATATATAATTGAAATTTTTTCTGAAAAAGTAATTCAAATCAAAATATAGTATAATTAAGATTTAAATGAGTTTCAATTTTTTAAAAAAGTGAATTTGAAATTTTAATATTAAATAAAAATGAATTTAAAAGTAAGTTTTAAAAAAAAATAAAGTTGAATTTTTTTTTTAAATTACTACAAATTGCCCGTCATTTTCAATAAATTTGAAAGAAGTCGTAACAAAGTAAATATATTGGAAAATGTATTTAGAGTTAATAAAATTTTAGTTTAAGTAATAAAATATTTTAGTTACAATAAAATGATTATTTTAATAAGTAAAATTTTAATAAAATAAAAAAATTATAGAAATTAAAAATGATAAATATAATTATGAAAAATAAAAAATAGATAAAATTATATAAAAATAGGAGAAAGTTTTAGTAAGGAAATTAAAAGAATTATAAATTGGTTGAAAAGTAATGAAAATGAAAAGTGAAAATTAAGAATAAAATAATTTTTAATTAATGTATCTTTTGTATCAGAGTTGATTAAATATAAATATAAGAATTTTATAAATTTCGATTTTTAAAGATCTAATTAATTAAAAAATTAAATGTTGAAAGATTTTTTTGAATATTTAATTAGAGAATAAATTTTAGTCAATTTAAATGGTATCTAATTTTTTTTGAATTAAATTTAATTTAGATGTAAATAATTTAAAATAAGAATAATTAATAAATAATTAATAGTTAAATATAATTGTTAATTAAAAATTATTATTTATATATTGGATATAGGTTTTAAAGATTTAAATAAAAAAATTATGGGATAAACTATAATTTGAGAATTAAAAATATAATTTTTTAAGTAATAAAATAAAAATATAGATTTAAAATTGATAATTAAGTAGAAAAAATTTTATAATTTATTATAAATAGTTAATTAAATTTAAATTAAGAATTTATTTAATTAGATTAAAGAAATAGAATTTTGAATAAATAAAAATAAATAATAATGATTAAATTAGTAAAATAATATTTAAAAAGTTAATATAAAGTAAAAAAAATTAATTTAAGGAATTAGGCAAATTAATTAAATTCATCTGTTTAACAAAAACATAGTTTTTTGAATATAATTTAAAATAATTTCTGCTCAATGAATAAATTTTTAAATAGCTGCAGTATTTTGACTGTGCTAAGGTAGCATAATAAATTGTCTTTTAATTAGAGTCTTGAATGAAAGGATTTATGAGATTTAAACTTTCTAAAATTAAAAAATTAAATTTAATAATTAAGTAAAAAAGCTTAAGTGAATTTATGGGACGAGAAGACCCTATAGAATTTAATAAAATTTATAGAATTATAAATTTATAATTTTTATTTAATTGGGAGGATTTTTAAATTTATATAACTTTATAATTAATTAATGAAACAAATTAGTTATTATATAAGAATAAAGGAATAAAAATTTTTTAATATAGAATTAATTACCTTAGGGATAACAGCATAAGATTTTTTTGTAGATCATATATAAAAAAAAGAATGTGACCTCGATGTTGAATTAAGATAAAATTTAAAAGGAGAATTTTAAATAGTTAAGTCTGTTCGACTTTTAAAATCTTACATGATTTGAGTTCAGATCGGTGTGAGCCAGATCGGTTTCTATCTATAAAAATAGAATTTATATCTTTGTACGAAAGGACTAGAGTATAAGAAATAATTTTTTGAAATAAGATAAGATTAAAGTTAATAATTAAAATTACTTTGGCAGAAAAAGTGTATTAAATTTAGAATTTAAATATATAATAGAAATTATAAGTAATAATAACATATAGAATATATATATATATAAAATTAAATATTATAGTAGTTATTATTCAGTCTTTTATTTTATTTATTGGAATTGCATATTTAACTTTATTAGAACGAAAAATTTTAGGTTATATTCAAGATCGAAAAGGTCCTAATAAAGTGGGTTTTATAGGAATTTTACAGCCTTTTAGAGAGGCAATTAAATTATTTAGAAAAGAGGATTTAGAAATTATAAAAACTAGAAAGGTTTTATTTTATTTAATGCCTGTATTAAGGATGTTTTGTTTATTGATTGTTTGAATAATTTATCCGTATTTTACTAATGTTTATTATATAAATTATTCAATTTTATATATAATTGTAATTTTAAGATTAAATAGGTATGTAATTATATTAATAGGATGATCCTCAAATTCATTATATGCAATATTTGGTTCTATTCGTTCAGTTGCTCAGTTATTATCTTATGAAGTTGTATTTATTTTAATTATTTTGGTTCAAATAATTTTAAGAGAAAGATATTCATTATTAGATTTTATTAAATGACAGGTTTATTTATGATATATAGTTATATTATTTCCTTTAATAATTATATTTTTTATTAGGATGTTAGCGGAATTAAATCGTAGGCCTATAGATTTTATTGAAGGTGAGTCAGAATTAGTATCGGGATTTAATGTGGAATATTTTAGGGGGTTATTTGCTTTAATTTTTTTAGTTGAATATGGGATAATTATTTTTATATCATTTTTTATAGTTTATATATATATAGGAAGGGAGAGGGAAGTAGTTAAAATTTTTTTAGTTAATTTAATAATTTCTGTAGTGATTTTTATACGAGGGATTTTGCCTCGGATACGATATGATGAAATAATATATTTATGTTGAAAAATTTTTTTACCTTTAGTTTTAAATTATTTAATTTATATTTTAATATTTAAGTTTATAGTAAGAATTTTAGTTTAAAAAATTATAAAAATAATAAGTTTATAGAAAGTAAAATTTTCTTTAATATGTTTTCAAAACATAAACTTATTTCAAGTTCATAAACTATAAGATTTAAAAAGATAAAAAATTGTTATTAAAAAAATAATGTTATTTAATAATAATATAATATTTAGGAAGAGAAGAAGGGAGGGGAGGGGGAGAGGAGAAAGAAGGAGAAGAGGAATTTATATTATATTAATTAAATGTTATAAATAAATAAATTAATATAATTTTAGATTAAATAATAGAATTAAAAATTATTAAATCTCAAAGTAAAAATATAATTATATAAGTGAAAAAAAATAGAAAATATAGGATTGAAATAATTTGACTTAGATTGATATAGGGGTATTCAATAAGTTGGGCTCCCAGTCATGTTAAAAGTAAAAAAATATTAGAAAATATTCAAAAAAGAATTTGGTTTAAGTAATAAAATTGAGAAGAATTTATTTTAATAAAATTTATAAGGGGTAGAAGATATAGAATAAAAATAGATATAAGAAGAGCTATAACTCCTCCTAATTTATTTGGAATTGATCGGAGAATGGCATATGCAAAAAGGAAATATCATTCAGGTTGAATGTGAATTGGGGTTGTTATAGGGTTAGCTGGAATAAAATTATCCGGGTCACTTAAGTGGTAAGGAAATTGGAGAATTATAATAATAAAAATTATGATAATTAAATTATATCCATATAGATCTTTAATGATAAAATAAAAATTGAATGGAATTTTGTTTAAATCTCTATTTGTTCCTATAGGATTTGAAGATCCTGAAATATGAAGAAAAAATAAATGAAGGAAAATTATGATAATAATTAAAAATGGTAAAATGAAATGAAATGAGAAAAATCGATTTAGTGTGGCATTATTAATTGAAAATCCCCCTCAGATTCATTGAACAATATTTGAACCAATATAAGGAATAGTGGAGATAAGATTTGTAATTACTGTGGCTCCTCAGAAGGATATTTGTCCTCATGGGAGAACATACCCTAAAAAAGCTGTTGCTATAGAAAAAATAAAAATAGAAATTCCGATATTTCAAGTGTGAGTGAGTTTGAATGAATGATAGTATAATCCACGTCCTAGATGAAGATATAAAAAAATAAAAAATATTGAAGCTCCATTTATATGAATATTATGAAATAATCATCCTAAGTTAATATTTTGAATAATATGAATTATTCTATTAAATGCAAAAGTAATATTGGGACAATAGTGAAGAGATAAAAAAAATCCCCTTAAAATTTGAATAATTAAGAATAAACCTAATAAGGATCCAAAATTTCATCAATAAGTAATATTGATTGGAGTAGGAAGATTTAGATTTTTTTTAATAATTTTATGCATATAAAAAGGGAATTTTTAAAATAAAATTATTTATTTTTTATAGTTTTTTGGTTTTTCGCATTGAAAATGAATGAGATGAAGAATTAATTTTAGAAATTGTAATAAAAGTTAAAAGTATAAAAAAAATTGTTATGATAGTAAAATTATTTAAGGGATATATATAAGGATTTAAAATATTATAAAATTTATTAAGTATTATAAAATTAATTGAGTTGGATTCTCCAGTAAAATAGAAGTAGCTATTAAAAAAAAATAAATTATTAAGTAATAAAAAATTTAGTAATATTATATAATTAAAAAGAAATAAGAAAATAAATTTAATATTAAATTTAAAGATTAATTGTTCATTAGAAATTAAACTTGTAAAGTATATATAAATAATAAGAATGCCTCTAATTGTAATAAGGAGTAATAAAATTGAGTATATATAATTTATTTTTCAAATAGATATATAAAGGCAGATAGATAAATTATAAGAAATTATAAAAATTATTAAAAGAATAGGGTGAATAGATTTAGATGAAATAATAAAGAAAATTAGGAGGTATATGAAACAGAGAGACATAATTATTGATAATTGAATAATTTTTAACATAATAAAACAAAAAATAGTTTATAAAAAGAATATTAATTTTGGAGATTAAAGGTGTGA